ATATACGCAAAAATCGATCGATAATATAAAAATCTGACGAATCCGCCCAGGTCGGCTTACTAATGGGATGCCCTAATACGTTACAAAATTTAGCTTTAGCCAATGATACAAGCAGTTTCATAATTGGAACTAGTGTATCGAGTTTCTTCATACCATTATCCATTAGAAATGCATTTTCTAGCATTTGACTCCGTACCACTGAAGGATTTAGTCGCACACTTGAAATATAGCCCAAAAAGGCAAGAGAACGCTTGGATAATTGGTTTATATAGATCCTCTCTGGTTGTGACCACACATAAAAATAACATTGCCATAAATGGACAAGGTAATATTTCCACTTATTCATCAGAAGAGGCGTATCTTTTGAAACCAGAATTGCTTTTCCTTGATATCTAACATAATGTATAAAAGGATGCTTGAAGACCCGTAGGATAGCCCGAAAATAATTAGCAAATACTTTTACAAGATGTTCTATTTTTCCATAAAAATATATTCGCTCAAAAAAAAACCTATAAGATGTTAATCGTAAATGAGAAGATTGGTTACGGAGAAAAAGTAAAATAGATTCGTATTCACATACATGAGAATTATATAGGAACAAGAATAATCTTCGATTTTCTTTTGAAAAAAAAGAAATCAATTTATTTGGAGTAATAAGACTATTCCAATTACAATACTCGTGAAGAAAAAACCGTAATAAATGCAAAGAAGAGGCATCTTTCACCCAATAGCGAATAATTTGAACCAAAATTTCCAGATGGAGGGGGTATGGTATTAATACATCTGACACATAATTAAAATGTGGGAATTTATCCTCTAAAAAAGGAAATATTGAATGAATTGATCGTAAATTATAAGATTTTGTGATTTCTGCTTCTTCTAAGGAAGATACTAATCGTAAGGAAAATGGAATTTCCACAATGAGTGCAAACCCTTCTGATAGAATTTGAGAATACAAATTTTTGTTGTACCCCAAAAAAGGATTTTGGTTATAATAATTAGTGGAAATAATCAAATGATTCTGTTGATACATTCCAGTAATTAAACGTTTTACAATTAGTAAACTGGATTTCTTGTCATAACCCACATTTTCCAACAAAATGGATCCATTTAAAAAATGATCATGAGCAAATGCATAAATATACTCCCGAAAGAGAAGTGGGTATAGGAAGTTGTGTTGCCGAGATTTATCAAGTTCTAAATATCCTTGAAATTCTTCCATTTTCAATTAGATTTGAACCAGGGATAGTATAATGAATTTATTGGGTTATCAAATGATACATAGTGCGATACAGTCAAAACAAGGTATTAAAGAATAAGAATATATACCTCGTAAACAGGTAAGACTCATCAACGAACTCTCTATCCGCTCTTTTCTTTTTCCTTCTAATGGGTTTATGTTTATTTTAGGATAACAAGATGGTTAGAAATCCTTTATTTTTTCAACGCAATCGCTCTTTTGATTTTGGAAAAAAAAAGATCTTTATCAATATACTGCTTCTTCTACACATTCATCTCTACCCCTAATGTAGAATAACTAATAGTTAGGACTCATAAAAAAATCGATAATCCGCTCATGAGAAAAGTCCTTCCCGCATCAAGCACTAATATCTTTTTAACGTATAATTAGATCGGGTAATCATTCAAATTAAGAACATAAGCTCGTTGCTTTTTATTTCTCTAGAATTGGAGCCCTAGAGCTCTATCCATTTATTCATTCGACCCGACTTGAAATTTATTTTGTTCCACATCAAGAATTCAAACAAGCTTTTGAACCCATCAGGTAAAAATATTCCCCGAATTCCCCATTGATACGACATGCTGTTTTTTCCATTCATTCCTTTCAGGATCAGTCGTGGTCTTACAAACTCTACCGATAGTATGGACGAATCTGTTACTTCATACAAATGTGTAAAAGATGCTAGCCGCACTTAAAAGCCGAGTACTCTACCATTGAGTTAGCAACCCGAATAAAAAAAAGAATTAGTATGTGTAGATACAATCAGAATCAAAAACGAAATGGAATTGCACGACGTAATCAAATAAAATATCAAATGGAATCAAATAAAAAAAAAAAAAATAGAAAAATTTCGAATTGATTATGAACAGAAATATTAACAGATCAGATGAAAATACAATGATTTCTCAGATAAAAAGATAGATAAAAAAAAAAAAAAATGGATATACCGTCTCTTGTATCTTATCTTATGTTATCCCTTCTTAGATTATCTATTTTTTTTTTGAATCAAAATTTTTATATCACACAAAAGTAACTTCTTGTATCACAGAAAATCCAATGAGCCCATCATGTGAATTGAATGAAGTAAAATAAAAAAAAACCAAGTCTATGAAGCGGAGATAACTAGATCTATTTATCCACAATCGGATTATATTTGTTTGATCCACTGTTGTCAATATGAATGTGAATAGTGAAAAACGAATACAATGGAGAACACAAAAGAATAAAAAAAAAAAAAAAAAGAAATAACAATTTCAATTGAATATCTTTCTTTTTTTATTTATATTTCATTATTCAATTTAATTAGTCAATTGAAATATCTATTTATTAATATTTCATCTATAAATTATATATTTCTATTAATTGAAATAAATAGAAATAGGAAAATATATAATAATTCAAATTCAAAAAAGAGAAAATAAATAAAAAAAGAAAAAACTACGGAGTTGTGTTGGATTGGCACGATAGAGATAATGAACATAAATAGAAAAAAAAAAGTGTAGGCGAAAGAATAAATTAAGGTAAGGAAGAAGTCAAGTAGAAAAAAATCTCGGGTTTATTCAATCAATAAATAAATATAAGTAGAATAAACAAGCGTAATCCCTTGTGTTTTTTTATTTGTTCATAGATTTCCAACAAAAACCAACCCATTGATGGTAATGTCCAAATTTTATATTTCTAGTATAAAACCAATTATTTCATTTATTCACTTGATTGATCTTTAATAAATAAGTGTAGTAGAACAAGAGAGGGGGGAAATAATAGAGAAAAGGTTATCCAAAGCTATAGACAAGTCATCCACACCCTCTTTTTTTTTATTTCATTAATTGAATTTTTCGGTTATTGATTCAGGTCAAATTCCGTAAAAACCGCAGCCCTCTTTGAAATATCATGAACAGTTCCTGTAGGTTGAGCACCTTTTTCAAGAAAATATAGAATTGCAGGAACATTTAAATAGGTTTGATTCTTTATCGGATCATAAAAACCCACTTTACGAAGATCTCTTCCCTCTCTTCGGGATCGAACATCAATTGCAACGATTCGATAAACGGCTCATTGGGATAGATGTAGATTAACAATACCCCCCCCAGAACCGTATAAGAAGTTTTCTCCTCGTACGGCTCGAGAAAATTTGAAGTTCTGTATATGTATAGAATTCTAATTAATGTAAAATAGATCCATAGATTATCAAATCAATTAGACTATGATTTCATTTTTTTTTTATTCTTTTCCAAAAAAGAAATAAAAAAAAATTCTTATTTGTATCCTCATAACTCAAGTTGGGTAACTCTCACTCAAAGGAAAACCTTTAAGCATTTCATTTATTGAGCCGTCTATAACCCCCTTTTTGCCTGTCTCCTTTAGAATCTATTCTATTCTTCATTCTGATCTAGTTTAGTTATTGAGACAATTAACAAGTTTAGTTATTAAAACAATTAAAAAAGGTATTTCCTTGTTCCGGGATCCTTTATCTTTGCTTTGAATCATTGGGTTTAGACATTACTTCGGTGATCTTTAATCCTTTCAAAATGGCAGCAACATACCATTTTTTGTGATTTCTTTTTATCAAAGAACCATATGAATGATTGATTCTCGCGTGATACACTTTTGATCAAAAGAGTTTTCCTAATTCCAACAAATTTGATGTTTGAATTTGAAACTTGCTTGAATTGGATCCTTTCGATTTCTATATCGAAAATATACTTACGAAGTTGTTTCAACTTATTGATTGACACTAACCCTAGATCTCCGCCCCTGATAAATGAATTAATACTTTCTACTCGAGCTCCATCATGTAATATTTACATTAAAACTTCCCCAAAATGAAATGAGGGTTATAGTGGAACAGAACAAACGATGTCGAGCCAAGAGCATCTTCATTCCTATATATAAAAGAAAATGGTGGATGTAAGATAAGAATCCACAGTTGATCATGTCCTTCAAGTCGCACGTTGCTTTCTACCACATCGTTTTAAACGAAGTTTTACCATAACCTCTAGTTTCTTGGAACTGGTATGTAATTGATTCAATTATGGAATCATGAATAGTCATTGGTTTAGTTGGTACATAGTTATCTATACTGTTATGAATGGGTAGTTTCTTAAAAAGTATCAGCAAGAATTCCATTTTTTTTTTAAACCCACATTTTCTTTTAGATATTGGATTTTCTTTTAGTATATTGGATGAATACAATTTTTTGTATGAATGCAATATTTATTTAATATGAAATGGAATATATATATTATTCTTTTTTTTTTTTTTATTTCTATAAATTTAGAAAAAATGACGAATAAATAAGAAATACGTTCTTTTTGAATCCGCATTTGCAAGTTTCTTGATAGGATGGATTCGCCAGTTTAACACTTCTTCAAGTACCAAGGATTCATAGGAAATCATTCAAAATAATTGATTGAAAGTTTTCTACCTCGATATTATTATTTGACTAAAGTTTTCCAATAAGGGAAGGGACATTTTATTATCTTTTATTATCATAAAAAAAACCTATTCGAATTAACCCATCAATGATTTAAAACAAATAGATAGATCAAAAACAAATCCAATTTTTTTTTTACTCTAAATTATTTTAGCCTAAACCGGTCTTAAGAGACTTAATCCCATTGATTCAATTCAATTAGTACCAAAAACGCAAGCCCTTCGTATTTATAATTCCACATAAATCCACAGAAATAAAATAATCAAGTTGCACACACCATTTAAGGGATAGAGAATAAGAGAGGCTTTCACATTTCGATTTGAAATTTAAATGACATCATGGAAAATATATGAGACGTAAGGTTTTTTTATGAATAACGAATTTCAAATATGAATATGAAAGATATGGACATACAATGAAAAGCCCGTCCTACTTTTTTTTTCATTAAAAAACTCGTTTTTTTTTTATCTATGTTCCCATCTTTTACCTAGATAAAAAATGGATTCAATTCCATCTACGTCTTATGGTATTTAAACTCGATTCAATTTGTGAAAAAAATATGATTTAGAGACGAATCAAAAATAAGAAAAATAATGATAAGAAAGAAGAATCACATTCTATCTAATATTAGACTCTTAAACAGAAGGTTGTTCAAAAAAGGCAATCTTTTTTTGATATGATAATTTTGATATGATTATATCATATATAATATTATGGAATATTATGATATATAATATCATAATACTATGATATATATAATACGCATACTCTGGGACGGAAGGATTCGAACCTCCGAATAGCGGGACCAAAACCCGTTGCCTTACCACTTGGCCACGCCCCATTTCTATTCAAGACTAATAAACACTAATATTGTTATTGGTTGTTCGTCAATTCCAGTCCAAATATTGATAGAATCAATTAGATTGTTGCTAGGATTTTGATACGTGTAGATATCGAATGAAACTTAATTTATTGATCATTAGATATAATTCAATTAAGATATTGTATGAAAGTAGGATTTCTTCTATATCTATTTTGATTTGAGAATGGAAGGATTTTTGATTGGCTGAGTTCAAATCAAAGAAAAGAAAGGCTTTTTGACCTACCTTATGTTATTAATTTTTACCTTATCCCTTATATCAATAATAAGATATTAATAACTCAATCAACTCAAAAAAAAAATTATCTTCAAGAACAAAATGTTTGTTATGCTTAATATTTTAAGTTTAATCTGTATCTGTCTTAATTCTGTCCTTTATTCAAGTAGCTTTTTCTTAGCCAAATTACCCGAGGCCTACGCTTTTTTGAATCCAATAGTAGATATTATGCCAGTAATACCTGTGTTCTTTTTTTTATTAGCTTTTGTGTGGCAAGCTGCTGTAAGTTTTCGATGATATTTTTCATACTGTCCTAGAAAAATTCATGATTTACTCGAAAAAAAAATTCTAACAATTTCTAATATAAGATCAGATAAGTCTTACATACAGTCTGAACCGTTAAGTTAAATATTGAAATTCTTGTATAGCTGTGCTAAATCTAGATCACTCTCATTTTCTTGTTATAACTTTTTTTTCCATTGAACGACCCTATTAGAGTCCCCCACAATATATAATTGTTGGTATAAAAGAAAATTTTCATTAATAAACAACTCAACTCTGATTTTCTGAAATTTTTTTTTTTCTAGAAATCACTTCATTTCTTGGTGTCAAAAAATAGGGTATGCAGTATAAAAATAGAGAATCTATTCTCTTTTTTTTTTTGAAAAAAAAAAATGCTATTGGAGATTGTGTAATGCTTACTCTAAAACTATTTGTTTATACAGTAGTGATATTCTTTGTTTCTCTCTTCATTTTCGGATTCCTATCTAATGACCCCGGACGTAATCCTGGACGTGAAGAATAAAAAATAAGATTTTTGTTTTCCTTGCTTGATTTTCAAATTTTTATCTATTCCACATCTTTCTTTAACTATATATAAAAAAAAAAAAATACCAAGTCATCGACAGAAACGGAAAGAGAGGGATTCGAACCCTCGGTACGAAAAACGCGTACAACGGATTAGCAATCCGACGCTTTAATCCACTCAGCCATCTCTCCCCCAATTGAAAAATGAAAAAGAATAATTACTATGATACATTAAGTAAGGCTTGAAAAAAGCCCTTCTTTATCTCTATCTCTCTTTATTATATCTTTATTATTTATTATATAGATAGCTATATAAAGCTATATATAGATAATATATATCTAAAAACTTTTATCAGAAATTCCAATTCCATTTAGATTTGAAATAAAGTAAGGGCTCAAAAGAGATATCTCCAATCCAATATTTGAATATATAAATACCAATCTATTAAATGTTAATAAAAAAAAATTTTGAATAAATTAAGAAAATAAAAAAGAAAATGAAAATATATATATATTAAATAATAAATAAAATCAATAAAAGTACCTTGTTTATTTCGTCCGAAAAGTCCCTTTTTATTTCCACGGCCTGGCCTGGTCAGTACCTAGCCGGGCTTTTTTTTTGTTCCAATGAATCGTAGAAAAAATGATTTATTTTATTTGAAAACTCAAAATTCTTTTGAAATAAAATAACAAAAATCGAAACAACAATCATATCATAAGAAGGATTATTTCGATTCCTATGATACAGAATCAAATGATATAGAATCAAAGTGCCATTTCTTATTATTCTTTCTTTTTTTATTTACTTTTTTTTACTGGAATAAAAAAAACTTATCATTTAATTAGTTAAATGAGTCCTCGTTTACTAATCTCATTAGTCTTCCTGATAAAACTATGTCAACGCTCTCATTTTCATGATTTTTTTTTCTGATCCTATTTTTTGATTACTTATTACTATGACCTATTTTTGTGTTCGACAAAAGGTCGATTTATATGCAATAATAGCATTGTAGCGGGTATAGTTTAGTGGTAAAAGGGTGATTCGTTCTATTAACCCTTTAATAGTTAAAGGGTCTTTCGTTTGATTTATATTTCGATCAAAAACTTTATTTCTTAAAAGGATTAAATCCTTTTCCTATCGATGAAAAATTCGAGGAAAAATAGAAATTCTCGTGATTTGTATCCAAGAGTCCGTTATAAATTGAAAAAATTGGATCATGAAATTACGAAACATAATTTATTTTTGAATTGGATCCATACTTCCAATTGAACGAGTAAGGAATCCATGGATAAAGGTAGAAAGAACGGTCTATTTCTAATCGTAACTAAATCTTCAATTTGAGATTTGTATAAGGGAGATTGAAGCAAAACAAAATAGCTATTAAACAATGTCTTTGGTTTACTAGAGACATCGACAGATTATATTGTTTTAGCTCGTTGGAAACAAAAAAGACTTTTCCTAAGGATTATTTCAAATAGAAATAGGGAACGAAGTAACTAGAAAAGATTGTTAGAATCCTCTTTTCTTCTATAGGGATCATCTATAAAGCAGGTCCTTTTGAATGCATTCAGACAGAAAGGCTGACATAGATGTTATGGGTAGAATTTGTTTTTTTTTTTCGTTTACATCTTTTTTTTCCATAAAGGAGCCGAATGAAATCAAAGTTTCACGTTCGGTTTTGAATTAGAGACGTTCAAAATGATGAATCAACGTCGACTATAACCCCTAGCCTTCCAAGCTAACGATGCGGGTTCGATTCCCGCTACCCGCTTATCTTATATATTTTATCTTCTATTTTTTTATTAAAATGATATCGTAATTTTTTAGATTTATTATTTTTTGATTACTATATTTCGAAATTCATAATAGACAAATATTTTTGAATTGATTCATTTCAAATTCGAATATTTTAATTCTATTTTATAATATATAAATTATTATTATATTATATAAAGTACTCTATATTATTTTCTAAAATAAGATAATTGAATTAATATAGAATAAAATGAATCTAGAATTACTATAAATCATAATAAGAAAAATTTTACAATTTAATTTACAATTAAATTAATGTAATGCATCATTGAATTGAATAAGCAATTTCCGGAATTCGTGCACATCTTTTGTTCATAAAAAAAAAGATGTGCAAATAAGAAAAAAAATAGGAGTGAAATTAACTGTGACACGCTCATTAAAAAAAAATCCTTTTGTAGCAAATTTTTTATTAAAAAAAATAAATAAACTTAACACAAAAGAAGAAAAAGAAATAATAATAACTTGGTCACGAGCATCTACCATCATACCCACAATGATTGGTCATACTCTTGCTATTCATAATGGAAAGGAACATTTGCCTATTTATATAACAGATCGTATGGTAGGGCATAAGTTGGGAGAATTTGTGCCAACTCTAAATTTCCGAGGACATGCGAAAAATGATAATAAATCTCGTCGTTAATAATTTAAATTAGTACAATCAAAAAAAAATGAATAGAGATAGAAAAAAGATACTTATGATTCATTAGTGAGAGGTGAACCTTATGATAAAGAAGACAAAAAAGAATGGATATACGGAAGTATACGCTTTAGGTCAACATATATGTATGTCCACTCACAAAGCACGAAGAGTAATTGATCAGATTCGTGGACGTTCTTACGAAGAAACACTTATGATACTAGAACTCATGCCTTATCGAGCATGTTATCCCATTTTTAAATTGGTTTATTCTGTAGCAGCAAATGCTAGTCACAATATGGGTCTCAACGAAACCAATTTAGTCATTAGTAAAGCTGAGGTCAACAAAAGTATTACTGTGAAAAAATTAAAACCTCGAGCTCGAGGCCGAAGTTATCCAATAAAAAGATCCACTTGTTATATAACTATTGTATTGAAAGATATATCTTTAAATGAAGAAGAGTGTAAAAGATCCGAATACTCCATATTATGCTTAAAAAAACCTAGATGTATAAATAAATACACGGATATCACATGTTATAATATGTATAATAATGGGGGAGTATGGGACAAAAAATAAATCCACTCGGTTTTCGACTTGGTACAACCCAAGGACATCATTCTATTTGGTTTGCACAACCAAAAAAGTATTCTGAAGGTCTACAAGAAGATCAAAAAATACGAGATTGTATCAAAAATTATGTAAAAAAAAATATAAGAATATTCTCCGGTGTTGAGGGAATTGCACGTATCGAGATTCAAAAAAGAATTGATCTCATTCAGGTAATAATCTATATGGGCTTCCCAAAGTTATTAATAGAAAGTGGGTCTCGAAGAATCGAAGAATTACAAATGAATGTACAAAAAGAGTTAAATTTTGTGAACCGAAAACTAAACATTGCTATTACAAGACTTGAAAACCCTTATGGAAACCCTACTATTCTTGCAGAATTTATAGCCGGACAGCTAAAGAATAGAGTTTCATTTCGAAAAGCAATGAAAAAAGCTATTGAATTAACTGAACAGGGGGGTACAAAGGGAATTCAAGTACAAATTGCAGGGCGTATAGACGGAAAAGAAATTGCACGTGTTGAGTGGATCAGAGAGGGTAGAGTTCCTCTACAAACTATTCGAGCTAAAATTGATTATTGTTCCTATACAGTTGCAACTATCCATGGGATATTAGGGATCAAAATTTGGATATTTGTAGACAAGGAATAATAAGCCTTTCCTCAATTTGTCTTTCTATTTTATTCAATGATAGAACAAAAAAAAATTGCATTCTTTTTTTTTTTTAATAGTAAATGATAAATTCTATAGGCTTGAATAAAAATTCAATTAATTATTTGAAATAATTGCTATGCTTAGTGTGCGACTCGTTGGTTTTTCTGTTAGGATAAAAATGGACCGGACCATAACATAATATGAACTAATAATTAAAAAAAATAACCAACTCATCGTTTCACATTATCCGGATCGAAAAAAGAAACCAGTCAAGATATGTTATATTGGTCATGTCATATCATTGTAGCAACTGAAATCTTTTTTGCATAAACAAAAACACCAATCTAATTATGAGTTGTGAAGCATTCAAAGTATACGGATAAATGGAAGGGTGAAAGAAAGAGAGAAAAAGAATATCAATGATATAAGATTCCAATATGGAATATGTAAGGTCTATGAGTCATCTCATAAAAGGTAGTGTAAGAAAGCAGCAATACTGATTGATTCATAATTAGATTAATCTGTTAATAGAAGAAAAAAACCAAGAGCCCTGAGTCAATAAAGACTGAGAAGATTGACTCAACAACAAATTAGATTCATTAGGGGCTCCATTGTAGAATTAAGACCTAACCATTAATCAAGAAATGATGGGGACGAGGGAACCCAAGAATACATAATATTCTGTTGAAAAAAAATATTAATGATTCATTGGGTAGGATGGCGGAATCCACCCAAGACCAATCCATAAATTCGGAAAGGTCATTTCATGGGCTAAACTTAGAACGTAAATACATATAAAAAGAGTAAATATTCGCCCGCGAACTTTTTTTTATTGGCTTGGATTTCTATATTTTGGTCGATCAAAGACCAAAAAAAAAATAATAGATAATAAAAGAAAAAAAAAAACCAAAATCAAATAAAGATTCCATTATTTATTCAAAAAAAATTATAAATAATTTTTTTGAATAAATAAAATACATATTTAGTTCTATCTCAAAAGAAGAGAGAAAAATGGATAATAGATTAGATGAAATCTCAAAGAATACCCTAATTCAGTCTATTATTGACAAAATATATGTATAGTCTATTCTTTTGGAATCGTTTCATTCGTGAGGAGCTGGATGAGAAGAAACTCTCATGTCCGGTTCTGTAGTAGAGATGGAATTGATAAAAAACAACCATCCACTATAACCCCAAAAAAACAAGATTTCGTAAACACCATAGAGGAAGAATGAAAGGAGTTTCGTATCGAGGTAATCATATTTGTTTCGGTAGATATGCTCTTCAGGCACTTGAACCCGCTTGGATCACATCTAGACAAATAGAAGCGGGACGCAGAGCAATGACACGAAATGCACGACGCGGCGGAAAAATATGGGTACGCATATTTCCAGACAAACCAGTTACAGTAAGACCCACGGAAACACGTATGGGTTCGGGGAAAGGATCTCCTGAATATTGGGTAACTGTCGTTAAACCAGGTAGAATACTTTATGAAATGGGCGGAGTAGCCGAAAATATAGCCAGAAAAGCTATTTCAATAGCGGCGTCCAAAATGCCTATACGAACCCAATTCATTATTTCGGGATAGGAATGTAGAATCAAAGAAAAGCAGTCTTTGGTATGAAAAAAAAATTGCCATTTGAAATTTATTTTTTATTTGGTTTGAACAAACAATATTTCTTTTTTTTTTAGCCCTTTGCATTGAAAGAACAGATTCAAAAAAATAATATGATTCAACCTCAAAGCCATTTGAATGTAGCGGATAACAGCGGGGCCCGAAAATTGATGTGTATTCGAATCATAGGAGCTAGTAATCGACGATATGCTCATATTGGTGACGTTATTATTGCTGTAATCAAAGAAGCAGTCGCAAATACGCCTCTAGAAAGATCAGAAGTGATTAGAGCTGTAATTGTACGTACTTGTAAAGAACTCAAACGTGAAAACGGTATGATAATACGCTATGATGACAATGCTGCGGTTGTTATTGATCAAGAGGGAAATCCAAAAGGAACCCGAATTTTTGGTGCGATCCCCCGCGAATTGAGACAGTTAAATTTCACTAAAATTATTTCATTAGCACCTGAAGTGTTATAAGATGAGACCAAGATATAGTTAGAATATTTGAATGAAATTAATTAATAGATTGTATCTCACGTATATACTTTTCAAAATTTTAAAATATTGAATAAATAAAGAGCATGTTAATTATATTCAAATTAGAAAGAAACACTCATTTTGGTTTATCATGGTTAAGGATACTATTGCTAACCTAATAACCTCTATACGCAATGCTGACATGAATAGAAAAGAAACGGTTCGAATACCATCTACTAACATCACTGAAAACATTGTGAAAATACTTTTACGAGAAGGTTTTATTGAAAACGTAAGGAAACATTTTAAAAACAACCAAAATTTTTTGGTTTTAACGCTACGACATAAAAGGAATAGGAAAGGACCATTAAAAAGTTTTTTAAATTTAAAACGGATCAGTAGACCTGGTCTACGAATCTATTCTAACTATCCTAAAATTCCTAGAATTTTAGGAGGAATGGGGGTTGTAATTCTTTCCACTTCTAGGGGTATAATGACAGACCGAGAGGCTCGACTAGAAAAAATGGGCGGAGAAATTTTGTGTTATATATGGTAATCTTTATAATATGCGAATTATATACAAAACTTCCCTATTTCTTTTTTATAAAAAAAAAAGAGAAGATTTCTAATATGATATAAGTCTTGCTTCATTAGTTAATACTTCAAGGGTTTTCACCAAAAATGAAAGAACAAAACTAAAGTGATGAAGGTTTAATTACAGAACCCCTGATATGTTATGGGTTCGTTTTCGTTTAGATAACGGAGATAGAATTATAGAGTTTTTTTAGGACCGATTCAACATAGTACTATACATATACTACCGCGGAATAGTGTTAAAATGAAAGTCAATTTTTATGATTCAACCATAAAACAAAGATGCAAATAATTTTGTTGGTTTTCAATTTCAATATTCTTTTGTTTTTGTTTTGTAAGTATACACTTCTAAATGAAAAATTTCAAGAAACTTATTTTCTTCAAATAGGTAGATTCGCAATTAAAGTAAGGAATAACAGACAAATATGAAAATAAGAGCCTCCATTCGTAAAATTTGTGAAAAATGTCGACTGATCCGTAGGCGGAAACGAATTATAGTAATTTGTTCCAACCCGAGACATAAACAAAGACAAGGATAATCTTTCTAAAAAAAAAAAAAAATAGATCTGTTTTAACATGAAATGGATATATCCATATATCTCTGATTTATATTTATGAGATGATAAAATATGGCAAAAACCATACCAAGAATTGGTTCACGTAGGAATGGGCGTATTGGTTTACGTAAAAGTACGCATAAAATACCAAAGGGAGTTATTCATGTTCAAGCAAGTTTCAACAATACAATTGTGACTGTTACAGATGTACGGGGTCGAGTAATTTCTTGGTCCTCCGCTGGTACTTGTGGCTTCAAAGGTACAAGAAGAGGGACGCCATTTGCGGCCCAAACCGCAGCAGGAGCTGCTATTCGGACAGTCGTGGATCAAGGTATGCAACGAGCAGAAGTAATGATAAAAGGCCCCGGTCTCGGACGAGATGCAGCATTAAGAGCTATTCGTCGAAGCGGTATACTATTAAGTTATATATGTGATGTAACTCCTATGCCCCATAATGGCTGTAGGCCCCCTAAAAAAAGACGTGTGTAAAAATAACCATTAAATAGATTTCAAGAGAAATAAATAATTCAATAATTTGATCAAATAATATTACTATGGTTCGAGAGAAAATAAGAGTATCTACTCGGACACTAAAGTGGAAATGTCTTGAATCCAGAGCAGACAGTAAACGTCTTTATTACGGACGCTTTATTCTGTCTCCACTTATGAAAGGTCAAGCAGATACAATAGGTATTGCGATGCGAAAAGCTTTGCTTGGCGAAATAGAAGGAACATGTATCACACGTGCAAAATCTGAAAAAATACCACATGAATACTCTACTCTAATAGGTATTCAAGAATCAGTCCATGAAATTTTAATGAATTTGAAAGAAATTGTATTGAGAAGTAATCTGTATGGAAGTGGTGGCGCGTATATTTATGTCAAGGGTCCTGGATATGTAACGGCTCAAGATATCATCTTACCACCTTCTGTGGAAATCATTGATAATACGCAGTATATAGCTAAGCTAACAGAACCAACCCATTTTTGTATTGAATTACAAATAGAGAGAAATCGAGGATATCGTATACAAACCCCAAATAACTTTCAAGACGGAAGTTATTCTATAGATGCTGTATTCATGCCTGTTCGAAATGCGAATCATAGCATTCATTCTTATGTCAATGGGAATGAAAAACAAGAAATACTTTTTCTCGAAATATGGACAAATGGAAGTTTAACTCCTAAAGAAGCACTTCATGAAGCCTCTCGGAATTTGATTGATTTATTTATTCCTTTTTTACATGCGGAAGAAGAAAATTTCCATTTGACCAACAATCAACACAAAATGACTTTACCCATTTTTACTTTTCATGATAGATTGGCTAAACTAAGGAAAAATAAAAAAGAAATAGCATTCAAATCCATTTTTATTGACCAATCAGAATTTCCTCCTAGGATCTATAATTGCCTCAAAAGATCCAATATACATACATTATTAGACCTTTTGAATAATAATCCGGACGAGCTTATGAAAATTAAAAATTTTCG